ATTCGGGATTTAATCGACTTTCCGGGAATGAGATAAAGACAGAATAATCAGGAGCAGTATAGAGTTTACTGTTATTTTAACACTTTATACTCAACAAATGATTAGCAGATCTTTTTTTTTATAGTAGAATTCATAGAATATGATTGAAGTGCATAATGCATAATATGATAGGAGTGAGTTGTATTTATTAAGTACATGCCAATAATATAGTTATCTAGCTATCCGTATATTTCATCTTTTATCATAGTTCCACTTGGGGCAACACAGGTCGTGCCATATCATAATTGCTCTTTTCTATTCACTGAAAAATTAAAGCACGATCATTCTATTCTCTATAGAAATACATAGAGAAGATACCTGACTCGGTATCTGTTAACAATTTCTGTTCTGGGGTTTACATATATTTACATATATACATAATTGTTGTTATAATTGAAAATAAAAAAAAAAGATTGATTATTGAAATTATTGAATATATATATATATATTATATTTATTTAATATTTATTTTTATTTAATTTAATTTTAATATAATATATATTATATTTATATTTATTTATATTATATTTATTATTATTATTTAATTTATTATTTATTTTTTTTTTTATTTTATTCGTAGTAAATTAATTTGATTTTTTTTTGTCATTAAATTAAAGAAATACAATTTAAAATTTCAAAATCGTTCACTAATTCAAAGTTAATAGTATAGTTAATGGTTCAATTTGCCCTGAATTTTTCAGTCATAAATCCATTTTTTCTCTTTTGACTCTTTTTGAAAAGAAAGGAAAAGTTTCTAAATGGTATAAATAAATGGTATAAATATGTATGAAGATACAATCAATTGAAGAAAAAAAAACGATCTCGATTAGATCCAATAAAAAAGAGGAAGAATTTTTCTTTAGAAAAAGATAAGTACAACGGAATTCATGATCCAAATCAAATAGGAAAGAAACAAACGGCTCCATCAGTAATCCCCCAAAAAATTAGGAAAATTTTAGGAATAAGTATAATATAATTTATATATAATTTCTATCCATTTCTATTGTTTTGGCGGCATGGCCAAGTGGTAAGGCGGGGGACTGCAAATCCTTTATCCCCAGTTCAAATCTGGGTGTCGCCTGATCAACAAAAAACTCGAGATTTCTTATCCTGCTGATCTAAACCCAAATCGACGAACCCGACAGAAACAGGGGTAAAGGCCTAGGCCTTGTCAATACTTGATTTTAAGAATGATCCATAGGTTCTAGAAAAGCAAAGACTGTTACTTTTTCCTCAAAATATGGATTCTGAGTGTGGCCAAAACAAACAAACCGGTACGGCATAAGATAAATCAAATAAATATTGAGAGCCCGTTCTGAGACTCAGAACTACGAGAATAAGAGATCGGAAATCTTATCTTAGTAGTTAAAGAGTCCAAAAGGACTCTCTATTTTTGTTTCTAGGATTAAAAATAGATGATAGGAAAGACTATCAAATCTTCCTAATTTAATTACTTACTCTACACTACTAAGGTAGTTAGTGTCTACTGATTCAGTATAGAATTGGATTGGATAGGCTGATGGGAAATCCATTTAGGAGTTGTATAAAAAAATGAATAAAGATACTTTGTCTCCAAACTCACAAGAAATTCTTAGTGCTCAATCAACCAATCAATCAATATTGATTGATTGGTTGATTGGCCCTTATATAGATAGAATAAAGGTTCAAATTCAGGAGATTACAAAAAAATGTAATATCGCATGGCATTTCCAATTCTTTCACAGAAAGAGAAACTGTATGTAAGGCTTAGAGAGAATATAGGTATAGAATAGATAGTTATCTACCTTGATGGTATATTTTTATGTATGTTTTTTTTTTTTGCTTATGAAAAAAAGTCAACAAACAGTGAGTCTTACTATTCCTACATGTTTTATTAGGATAGGAGCATTCACTTGATATTCCAAAAGCATGTATATTGTATTTGTGTCTAATCTTTACCGATTCTACCAGAAATACTATACATAATATAGGAACTTGTTACGAATGGATTTTGGGGATTGCTTCATCAATAGCCTTAAGTCATAATTCCATTTTGACTCTGCACCATTGATTCTACTATGATTAGTGATCAATAATGGAATAATTCTTTCATTTCATAAGGATAGGAGACATAATTCACATGGATATAGTAAGTCTCGCTTGGGCTGCTTTAATGGTAGTCTTTACATTTTCCCTTTCACTCGTAGTATGGGGGAGGAGTGGACTTTAGAAGTACTATTAATCGAGTAATCGAATTGTATCAATTGTTTAATTAATTGTTGTTGTTTTACGAACTGTTTAAAATCAAAATGCCTCTGTTTTCATATTCTACTGTAATACAGTAAAATATGAATGAAAAAATACACTAATGAATAGTAACCATTCGAGCAAACAATGAATGATTACCATAGTTGTATTTCGAAACTCAAATCAACGGAATACATATGATAGGATTTTTATTTTTTTCCAACCAAATTCTTCCTATTCTATTTTGATTTGTTGAACCGGCTCTTACCAGAATTACATACAGATATTACAATAAAAAACAAGCAACCTTTCTTTTTTCCTTTATTTGTTTCCTTCTTTCTTTACTTTTACACTTTTACTGTTCCAAGAGAAGGTTGTTCTACTATTACATACAGCGATACATACTTTCTACTGCAAGCTCTTAGTGGTTGTCAAAACAGGTCCTACACTACGCATAAAAAATCTTGCTTGCGTTGAGCGATCTACATATCATACATTTAACATTTTAGACTTCTAGAAATTTTATTTATTTAGGCCTTATCGACTCATCTAATGTCATGTTTAAGCATGACAAATCGACGAATCTACTACCCCCTTTTCCAGATCCGAAGAAGTTACCATGGAACTTCATGGATCATCTGTTTATTGCTCAATCAATGACTTCTTGGGAATGGTAAAAAAAAAGGATTCCTTGGTTTCGTTTTCTTTTATAAAATTTTATATAAAATATACCCACACTTTTCTTCCTACATTGATTGTTTTGATCTATCTCGGGATCCTTATTTAAAATTATAAGAAGCCTAGAAATTAGAATGGAACAGTTGACCTTCAATTAAATTATTATTTATTTCGGATTGATCAAAATTCATACAAATGGCTGTAGCGACGAAATAAATATAAATAGAATTAGAGTGCTATTTTACATATTTTATTTATATTTACATAAATAATGTGTACAGACGTATTGGAATGATCTATGTTATCAAGCCTATATCTGTATAAAAATTTATATAATAATAGATAGTCTACAATACTAGATAGTGTGGTAGAAAGATATATATTTATATTATATTATATAGTTTAGTTCTTTCTACCATACTATCTCAGATACTGTCGATTCCAGTCCGATCATTTCATTTAAGACTTGGAGTTTAAATCCCTTTCTTTTCTTCAATCATTTATAAGAAGTAAAAGTATCAGTCAACTTAATCATTTTGACTGACTGTTTTTACATAGATGATAAGTAAAAAAGCAGTAGGAACTAGAATGAACAGCGCAGTAGCAATAAATGCGAGAATATTTACTTCCATAATCTTATTGTTTTTTTTCTTCGCAATAACTCGGGATCTAATCCCATAGAGATGAGAAATTTGACTGCTGTAAATTAAATTAAATGGGATGAATTGCATTCTAATGATATGAATTGCATCCTAATGATACTGAATCGGATCAATGTTATGAATAACAATATCTAATCTATCAAATCGACTCATCGTCGAGAATTGAATAGTATAACATAGGAAGATCTTTTATCCATACCAAGTAAAAATGGGATTCCTGATCCGATAAAGAACCCACTGAATTTATCATCCTTTTCCTTCCACTCTTTTCTATAAACAAACGGCCCTCTTCCTTATACAATATCTTTCCTTAGACTTATACAATTAATTATCTGATCAGATATCATATGACCGGCATTCCATTGGCTATAGACCCAAGTGGTAGAAGTGCAATAGAAAAAATGACACGTTGAACTCTAAACTAAGTTTTTTGTGAATCGATACTAGTAAAAGAAGCGGAAATTGCCGTATTTGTCTGATGATAAATGCAAAATTAAAACAAAAAAAGAAATAAAGATCCCTACATGGAATTAGATCTTGCTCCCCGTCCCCCCTTTTTCGGTCGGGGCAATAGAGAGATAAATTGAGAAATTCATCGGATCGTCGGATCCTAGTTCGGGACTGACGGGGCTCGAACCCGCAGCTTCCGCCTTGACAGGGCGGTGCTCTGACCGATTGAACTACAATCCCAGCGGGATGTACAGCATACATATTCTTGTGGTATCATAAGAGCATTCTATTTGCTGTGTTGTAACACAGACACGAATGATATACGAATATCCACATAGAATAGATATGGACTATACTCTATCTAGCGATATAGCGATATAGTAAGAATAACACGGTTTAACTAGTAATCCTGTGATTCTTTTTATTGCTACAAGATTGATTATCAACCTTTCAATGAGAAAAAAAGAAAAAACAACAAAAATTCAACTCTTTTCTTTATTCTTCCATATCGGGCATTTCTGGAAAATAAATTGGTTATATCATACTCAAAAGAAAGCGGCGATTTTTTGGGCCGAGCTGGATTTGAACCAGCGTAGACATATTGTCAACGAATTTACAGTCCGTCCCCATTAACCGCTCGGGCATCGACCCAGGAAGAATCAATATCAATTATAATATTATAATTATATATAATATATATATAATATATATTATTTATGATATGGATATGATATGGGTTTTTGATAATTGATAATCCACGATCAGCTTACTTTCGCAGTACCCTACCCCCAGGGGAAGTCGAATCCCCGCTGCCTCCTTGAAAGAGAGATGTCCTGAACCGCTAGACGATAGGGGCATACCCGCCCGACCACCACCAGACTATGATCATAGTATGATCAGTTTTTCGGAATTGTCAATACAATATAAAATATATAATATATAAGTAATGTAATAACGTAATGGTATGATTATTAGATCCGAAAGACCTTTCCTCCTTTCACGATTCTATATAATTTTTAAAAAATTTTTTATGGTTCATAAATGTCCCATTATCTCATTAATTATCCATTATCCCATTAAATTAATTATATACATTTAAGTTATATACATTTACATTATTAATTTATATTTTATATATTTATATATATATTACATATTTATTATATATTATATTAATAATAATTTATAATATATCTATTATATATATAAATATATAAAATATAAATATAATATATATAATATAAAAAATATATATAATATAAAAATATAATAATTAAATTAATAATAATAAAAAAATAAATAAATAACGAAGTATAAACCAGAGAAGTATAGTATTCCTTTAGTTCAAGTAGTGATTGGTCTAACAGAAAAAAAGTAGAAGTTTCATTTATTCAACTTGCACTAATTGATTTGTTCAGCAGATGAGACATGATTCAATCAAATTTCGTAAATCTATGTTGTATTGGTACACATATCAATCAAGTAAATCTTGTTCTGATGGATCGGTAAAATAAAAGCAAATACAATACAGGTCTTGAAACAATTCACTGTATTGGTATTTCTCAAAAAGGGCATTTTACCCTAGACTTTACTTCTGACTTCGCCTCTTTTCTTAAGTAAATCCAATATCTTGTTCCTGAATGAGTTCCTATGCATACATCTATCTATGTATGTAATATATGTACATATATATATATACACAGTAGACTCATAATGGAAAATGAATTGCTAATTCATTTTTTTTTAAGCCCTTTTAACTCAGTGGTAGAGTAACGCCATGGTAAGGCGTAAGTCATCGGTTCAAATCCGATAAAGGGCTTTTTCCACGAAACTCCAGTCTTCGTTTTTCAACCGAGAGGAGAATAGAGAGATCTTGTTGATATTTGTCAAAAAGATAACTGCCATTATAAACATAAACCACCATTATATTATAATGTAATGAGTATTATCAGTTATAGTTTATAAAGTTGTTGAACATTTATTCATTATGTTAATTAATCATTACACTTTTTAGGAGAAGTCGACCCTATAGTGGTATAGTAGTTCTCCTCATTGTTTCCTTATTCATATTTTTTTGATCCCGGAGCATAACTATTCTAGATATCTAATCTTGATTATTAATCACCAAGCCAAAGTATTCCCATTTCTCCTTCTCCAGTATTCCAATCAACCCATCGTTAAAGTTAAAAAAAAAGTAAGTGGACCTGACCCGTTGAATCATGACTATATCGGCTATTCTGATATTCAAATTCTATAGAGATGAAATTGTAGAAGCGGACTCTTTTTTATTTTTTTCCTTTTAACCATCCAAGAATTTGTCGATATTTCCGGTTTCATCTTCTTGTTACTGGATGCTCCATAGGAATAAATTGCTATTCCTTTCCCCCACAAAGAAAAGTTTATTTCGATAATAAAATTTTCAATCTCTTTCTTTGATTCCAGAATCAAATATTATTGTTTTGTTCCGCCAATGCAATAGGGAACAAATGCAAGGGGCTTTCATTTCTAGTTTACCATTATTTAATATTGAATTTAGTATTTCAAATTTCATTTTGAATTTAGGAGCAGAGAAAAAAATTTCTTATTTTTTTCTCTACTGGATAAAGGTAAAGTAAAAAGATAAATATTCGAAGTTCATTTTTTTTTTGTTCGACCCGCTAAAAGAGGTACTCTGGCATTTGAGTCATAGGACAATTCAGGGTTCAAAAGGTTATTAAGAAAAAATAGTAATAGTAAGGACTAATCAAATCAAACTAATGGATTTACCTAGGTCGGTTTGTAGTCTAATAGAAAAGAAGAATTTGTATCTTCGAAACCCATTGGAAGGGGTATTGGACGATTCTTCGTCTCGTCCATAGATAATCGAACTATCATATGCCCTGGAAATAAAATTAAATGAGGTGTTCGGAAATGGTTGAAGTAGTTGAATAGGAGGATCACTATGACTATAGCCCTTGGTAGATTTACTAAAGAAGAAAATGATTTATTTGATATTATGGATGACTGGTTACGGAGGGACCGTTTCGTTTTTGTGGGTTGGTCCGGCCTATTGCTCTTTCCTTGTGCCTATTTTGCCTTAGGGGGTTGGTTCACCGGTACAACTTTTGTAACTTCATGGTATACCCATGGATTGGCCAGTTCTTATTTAGAAGGCTGCAATTTCTTAACTGCTGCAGTTTCTACTCCTGCAAATAGTTTAGCACATTCTTTGTTGCTACTGTGGGGCCCTGAAGCACAAGGAGATTTTACTCGTTGGTGTCAATTGGGTGGTCTGTGGACTTTTGTTGCTCTTCATGGGGCTTTTGGGCTAATAGGTTTCATGTTACGTCAATTTGAACTTGCTCGATCTGTTCAATTGCGACCTTATAATGCAATCGCATTTTCCGCTCCAATTGCTGTTTTTGTTTCTGTATTCTTGATTTATCCACTGGGTCAGTCAGGTTGG